AGTAAGCAGTTCTTATTGTATCGGACCAAAACCGCGCTAATTGATCTTTACGGTGCTTCCTCTATCAATTAGATTCTTTATCCATAGAATAAAGTATCTAGGCATATCCAGTTCTTCATATTTTGACTTTGATATGAAGTTGTTTTCTTTGCTACAGCTGATAAAAATCGTTAGTTTGGACGATGTATATGTAGAAAGCCTTTATAGTATTTAATGCTTTTTTTTCCTTTCTATAGTAGAGAGAGTCGCACGTAATGACAGATCACGGCCATATTATTAAAAGCTTGGGGTAAGAATGGGTTTCGTTCTAGTGCTCGAAAATAATATTCCAAAGCTTTGGTATGTTCTCCATTACTTGTGTGAATAAGTCCTATATTATAGAGTATATAACTTCGATCATAGGGATCTATTTCTAGTCGCATAGCTTCATAATAATTCTGTAAAGCTTCCGCATAATTTCCTTCGGATTGAGCCGACATCCGTTACGGTCGTCATTCGATTCCACGAATCTCCGTTCCAGAACCGTACGTGAAATTTTCATCTCATACGGCTCCTCCTTGATGTACATAATAAGAATAATAATTTATTCAGACTCAAAATATTCTCTCATTATAAACTGAGCGGGGCTAGTGTTTTTACAAGAAATCTCTAACCAACCTTTCTGCAAAAGATTTTTTCTTACCATCAAACATGTTAGGATTAGATAGAAATGGTAACTCCAACAATTTTTTTGTCCTCAACGCTTCCTAATTTACAGGAATCGGTCACTTCAACAATCTTCGATGGTTATACGGGTATCCAAAGTACCAACGAGATGGATATTTGTTGTCCCAGCCATTCTTGTTAGCCCCAACTCGGATAAGGAGGAAGGGGTTAATCTTTAATAAATAACAAAGTTTTGGTGTTGTTGATTTCTAGGTGTAGTGCTTTTTCCCATATGCCCCCTATTGGTACTAGTAAAGTAAGATTAACCTTTAATTGTAATATAGAACCTATAGGTGTAACCTTTCGCTCAATACTCCAATCGACAATTGAAGCATCTGAGGTGGCATTACTCGAGGATACACGACAGAAGGAATTGCTCTATTTATAAACTTCACCTTCAACAAGTGTAGATTTCTTTCAGTAATCTTTTTGTTCTAGCCCAAATCGTGTGTCTTTGGATGATAAAAAAAGAATCAAATCGCACCATCTCTGTAGTAAGTAAATGCCTCTTTTTCTCCTGAAGTTGTCGGAATTATTTGTAATAAGATATTGGCTATAATTGTAAAGGTTTTATCAATAAAATTTCCATTTATCTGCGATCTAGGCATAGATAACAATACATTCTATAATTCTTCATTACCTCTTGTAGGAAAACGCTCCTACAAACAAAGGAATTGGCCAGTACGAAATAACATAAAAACAGACTAATAACATGAAATTTTCTTTATTACCTGAGCTGTGAAGCAAGAACCTTTCTTTGCTATTTTTATAGTTAGGGTTGATTGTTCGTACCTATCAAATAAGCAAATTATTAATAACTCGCGAATCATTCGGGTTTTGAGCCATAATCATTATGTAGGAGAGATGGCCGAGTGGTTCAAGGTGTAGCATTGGAACTGCTATGTAGACTTTTGTTTACCGAGGGTTCGAATCCCTCTCTTTCCGCACTTTACCCAACTCATCACTGTTACTGATCAGAATCAGAATGTATCGAATAAGGTAGAATATTAGTCTAATAGCTAGACGGTATTGGTTCTCTATCTCTAATTCCTTTGATAGATAACTATTGGAAAGATAAGGAATAAAATTCTCGCTTCCGATCTATTCCTTCATCGAAAGTGAAGTAAGACTGTTCGAATCCTTCTTATTTGAGTGAGGTTTAAGTTTGACGAGAATAATATTCTACGACTAGCAATTCATTTATTTTCAAACCTACCCCCTTACTATCTATTATTTGATTGACTAGTCCTTTATATTGGAATGCGTGAAGAGTTAAATGTTTTGGCAATTCTTCATGCGGAGTTGAATCAATAGAATTTTGAATCAGAGTTCTGGATTTCTTATCATCCTTCGCTGTAATAATATCGCTGGGTTTGCAACGATAACTCGGTATATCTACTATCCGTCCATTAACTAAAATATGCCTGTGATTAACTAATTGGCGGGCTCCAGGAATAGTCGAAGCCATGCTCAATCTAAAAAGGATATTATCCAAACGCATTTCAAGTAATTGTAGTAAAACCTGACCTGTTGAACCTTTTGCTTTTCCGGCAATACGGACATATTTAAGCAATTGTCGTTCTGTAAGACCATAATGAAAACGCAATTTTTGTTTTTCTTCTAGACGAATACGATATTGGGATCTTTTACCAGAACGTGATTGGTTTCTAAGCTCACTTCCAACTCTAGGTCTTTTACTAGTTAGTCCCGGTAAAGCCCCCAGCCGGCGTATTTTTTTGAAACGAGGCCCTCGGTAACGCGACATAAAGACTCCTTATTTGAAATTCCATTTTACAGAATAAGTCTAAATTAAAACTAAACTAAATAATAACTAAGGGAAATATTGTACGACAAAGAATAATGAGATAAATTGTATCAGACTTTGTTATTGTATATATGAAATATATAAATAAAAAAAGATCTTTTCCTTTCTTGATTTGGTCTGTATAGACCAAATATAATATAACTCCTCTTTTTTTCTTCCTAGTTGCAAGTTTCTACGACATAATAGATTGAGGACTCTTGAAAAAATGGGTCTTTTCAAAAGGTTTCGATTTCAAAGAGACATTATCAATCATGTAAAAAATTCATAAAAGCCGGCTATCGGAATCGAACCGATGACCATCGCATTACAAATGCGATGCTCTAACCTCTGAGCTAAGCGGGCTCACATATGCATAAGAAAATTTGCCATTCAGAATAATTTTCTAAACTACTTGGATCTTATTTTCCCTAGTAAGTATTCAGATTCATTCTTAGCTATTCATAATTCATATTATTATATCAAAAAGAAATACAAAAATCGACCGTTCAAGTATTCCACAGTATAGGGTCAAATTATAGTAAACGAAGAATCAATCTGTGGAATATATCCATCTCTATTGAATTGCGGATACAGAAATGATAAAATCATTTCTGATCCGACAAAACAGGTTCCGCAGATAGAGATGAAAGAAGATAGGCAAAAAATAGGAGGAACCCTTTTCAATATAGGAATCGACATCGAATTAATTCAAGGCTTCCATTGAACGAATGAACCGATATTAAGCTAAGATCCTAATTGAAAAAAAAAAAAGAGGGGATATGGCGAAATTGGTAGACGCTACGGACTTAATTGTATTGAGCCTTGGTATGGAAACCTACTAAGTGAAAACTTTCAAATTCAGAGAAACCCTGGAATTAAAAATGGGCAATCCTGAGCCAAATCTTCTTTTCCGAAACCAACCCCAAATAGAGGGGTTTAAAAAGCGAGAATAAAAAAGGATAGGTGCAGAGACTCAACGGAAGTTGTTCTAACAAATAGAGTTTACTGCATTGCATTGGCAAAGGAATCTTTTCATCGAAACTCCAGAAAGGATGAAGGATAAATCTTAATATACATATGTATACGTACAAAAATAGTATAAAATAATATATCAAATGATTAATGACAACTCAAATCTTTATTTAAAAATGAAAGAATTGTTAGGAAGCGATTCCGAATTGAACAAAGAATCGATTATTCATTGATAAAAAAAGTGTCACTCCACAGTTTGATAGATCTTTTAACGAACTGAGATTAATCGGACGAGAATAAAGATAGAGTCCCATTATACATGTCAATACTGACAACAAGGAAATTGATAGTAAAAGGAAAATCCGTCGACTTTAGAAATCATGAGGGTTCAAGTCCCTCTATCCCCAAATCCCCTAAAAAGTAGCATTTGATTACCTAATTTTTTTCTCATACTCTCGTTTCTTGACATAGTATTTTCAAACTTGTTATGTTTCTCATTCAACCTATTTTTTTTTTTTACTTTTTACAAAGAAATCCTATAAAAATTGGATTCCCTTATCCCAAACTTAGAAAGTCTAGGGAGTATCTAAGACTTTAATTTAATAAATACCCTTTCATGTTTTTTTATTGACATAGCCTCAAGTCATATCGTAAAATTAGACTGATACGGAAAGGATGGTCGGGATAGCTCAGCTGGTAGAGCAGAGGACTGAAAATCCTCGTGTCACCAGTTCAAATCTGGTTCCTGGCATATGATTTATTTCTAGAATAGATGCTTTCTTTATATATATGATATGAATAATAATTCATCGGGATCAACAGACATATATTCTATAGCCGGATACTTACGTACCCATCTAGGCGTCTGTAACTATACCCACCCATCTATATCTATTTTATAGATGAGAAAATATAAAATTGAAGTAGTTAAAAGAATATTTTTTTTCATACCTTCTCTGTTCTCGTTCAAAAAAAAATATTAATACTTCATACGTATTTGAATACGTATTTGAAAGGTTAGTTGGTTAAAAGATCCAAAGGCCTATTCTATAGAAATTGCAGGATGGGACTAGAAAAAAAGAATTTCACATACAAATACAAATATAATAAATTATAGTCTACTCTTTTTGATTTCTTGGTCGCTTTTTCCGCCTATTATGAATCGAGCCAAGTCGTGTGCGCGGTACAAAGTTCATGTTCCTGATGGAGAGCTAGTTCATGCTATTTGTTAGGCTTATCCGAACTAAAAATACTTTTGAACCTATCCATAATAGAAATAGAATAATAATACGAATGACGCTTGAATTACTCTGTTTGATCTAGCACAGAACGTACAAATATTCCTTGAATATCTGGAGTTGTAAAAGTGAGGATTAGTTTCTTATCATTCAATGAGCATCTTGGATTTCATAAAAATTAGGAGCAATATAATCCTTACGTAAAGGCCATCCTATCCAACTTTCAGGCATTAAGATACGTTTCAAGCGGGGATGATTATCATAATATATTCCTAACATAT